ATGCCTAAGGCAGGGCTAGTGACTGGAGTGAAGTCGTAACAAGGTAGCCGTACCGGAAGGTGCGGCTGGATCACCTCCTTTTCAGGGGGAGTCGACGCTTCTTTGGTACTTCGGTCTTGTGTCCGTCCGTTTCGAAACCTGAAACGATGAAATCCATTCATCTAACGAATGAAATTCAATTTCGGCGGATAAGCAAGACCAAGTTCATGAGCTCATTTCCCTAGGTCGGAACAAGCTGGAAGCAATCCTATGATTTCACTTTCCTTCCGAGCCCTCGGAAAAAAGGTGCGAGAATCAAATAGGGGATTGGGTTCCCCCGCTTCATTGCATGCAGGCCACCCCACCGGTAACCGGGAGGGGAGGCCTGCGTAATGGGCTATTAGCTCAGCGGTAGAGCGCGCCCCTGATAATTGCGCCGCTGCGCCTGGACTGTGAACTTTTTCTACACACGGATAGTCTAATGTGATCATCTTCGCCTGACCCGAAGATTTGTATCATCCAAGGGACGTTAGCATGGCGTACTCTTCCCATTTTGTTTTCTCCTGACTGGCTCGGGTTTCAGAATCGGGTTACAGGAAGAAATAGATGAGGCGACTCAGGTGAGATCTAATGAGGATTCAACCTCCGAATCACTCGTGGGATTCGGGCGATCCAGGGAGGACCGGTGGTCGCTAGCAGATCCTCTTTTCTCGGGAATCTATTCATTCCTTATCAGTGTATAGATAGCTATCTCTCGAGCACAAACTGATGAACATCGGGCCAGACGTGAGAGACGGAGCACCTGATGACGCATATTCACAAACCAGGAACTGCGGGATTACCCTCATTATTCAGGGTAGCGGAGGGATCACACTATGCGAGCCTCTCCTGTTTCTCTTGGAGGTCCATAGAAGCAGCAATCAATGAAACTCACATATGCGCGCGGGCAGGGTTATAAATCTCCTAAATTCGAGTCTTCTTTCTACGGAGAGGAGGTAAATAAGAAATACCGGACCCAAACATGAAAAGAATGCCAGAGAAAGCGAGAGAGAGATCCACGGTATTTTTCCCAGCCCTCTAATTGGCTATTCCAAGTAGCCTTTAATTCTATGTGCCGAGACGCCTCGGTCCTCCCCCCACGCAACAATAGGGGGAACAGGCTCAAAAAGAGATCCTAGAGTGTACGGGGTTAAGTTGAGCCAAGAAAGTTTCTCGACGCCTCCTTTCCCCTTCCATCGATCAAATGAAAGTCTATTTCTGCAGAGGTATTTTCATTTCTCTCGGCAAAGAGATGGAACAAGGACACTTGGAGAGCGCAGTACAACGGGGAGTTGTATGCTGCGTTCGGGAAGGATGAGTCGCCTCTAAACGAAGTAATTCTCCACTTCAATGGGATACCAAACTTCAATGGGATACCAAATAGTGTAGGTGCGATTATTCACTTCACGGGCGAGGTCTCTGGTTCAAACCCAGGATGGCCCAGTTTCGCCAAGGGAAATCAGAAGAAGCATCTGGTCGGTTCACGTATGCTTTACTTGTGCCAAGCACAGACAGGGGATATAGCTCAGTTGGTAGAGCGCCGCCCTTGCAAGTGGGTCGTTGCGCTTACGGGTTGGGTGCCTAATTGCTTAGGCGGTAACGAATGGTAGTATCTTCCACCTGAACTGGTGGCTAACTTCTCCCCCAGAAATGTGGGGGGAGGACCGAAACATGCCACTGAGAGACTCTACTAGGACAAGGATGGGCTGTCGCGTAGGGCAGGGTAAGATGGGCCGTTGGTTAGATCTATTACGGATCGTACATGGGCGGTAGTTGGAGTCGGCGGCTCCCGCAGGGCTACCTCATCTGGCGGATCCCTGGGAAAGAGAATTGAGCTGGCCCTTGCAAACAGCTTGATGAACTACCTCTCCTCAACTTCTTGGGCACAATGTAGAAAAAGGAATCGAGACCCATGGACCGACCCCATCGCCCCCATCCCGTAGGAACTACGAGATCGCCCCAATGGATGCCTTTGGCATCCGGGGGTCGTAGACCGACCATATAACCGGATTTGACAAGTGGAACGAGCTGCCTCGTTCCATTGGTGGGAAGGGTCGGAGGGGACCAACTACTTGGTAGTGAAACTGAAATCGAGCAAGAGGGGGAAGAGAAAAGAGAAGCGCCTTTTTCGCATTTCGGTCCTCAATTTTGGGGTACCCAGCTGAAAAGAAATACCCGAGCTAGATTTTTTTTTTCCTCTCCTGATTCGGGGGTAGTTGTTCCCTCGGAGAGCGCGGTACGATGAAAGTCGTAGGCCGTGTTCGGAGGGGAGTCATTGTCTATCGCCGGCCTGCGTGGTAGAATCTCTCAGGTAGGACTGAAAGACGGTGGCTTACCCTGTGGCGGATGCCAGCGGTTCGAGTCCGCTTATCTCCAACCTGCGATCCAAGTCGATGGAATCGCACACACTAGTATGGAAGAATTACGGAAGAATCTCGATTTGCCGGTGAGCGGGTCACTTTGACCCACGACCAATTCCCCA